AATCGTAAATATTGACAAATTCTTGCTTTGTGTGGTCTAAGGAAATAAAAAAAATCTGCTTATACAATTTAATCTATATCGAATTTAAATATCAGAATAGCTGATATAGTCATCATTCAATGGGTCAGGTCCACTTACTTTTTCTTTATTTAGAATTTGATAGTGGGTGTTATAAGAACATTGGAGAAATAAGAACACCTTGGTTTGTCGATTAATAATAGGAATTGTATATATAGAGTATTACAGAATATTTCTGTTATGTCCCAGGACAAAAAATTTGTGAATAATGAGACATGAGGAGGACTACTATGTCACTACAGGTGGACTACTCCTAATACGTGCAATTAGTCATTTTGCTAATCAATAAATGTTCAACTTCCTAACTTAACTATAAGTCAGAATAATCAGAATTCGTTATAATGGTGGTTATCCTTTTCTTTTTAGAAAAAATAATAGAGATATTTTCCGCTGAAAAACGAAGGCTAAAAATTGAGTTTAGTGGAAAAAAAGCCCTTTATCGGATTTGAACCGATGACTTACGCCTTACCATGGCGTTACTCTACCACTGAGTTAAAAGGGCCATTTTATTCAATTCATGAATTAGCCATTTTTTTTTTCATTATGAGTCTACTGCATATATGTATATATGTACTATATGTACATAATATATACGTATATGCATAGGAGTTCATTCAGGAACAATAAATTGGATTTACTCCAAAAGTAGATAAGATTATTATTTTGAATTTTTGAAAAAAAAAAATTCCAAAAAATCATAACATAAAAGTAGGAAAGATTTTTTGGATCTAGTCATATCATTAGACTATATTGACAATTCCAAAAAACTGCTCATACTATCATCATAGTATGATGATGGTCGGGCGTATATGCCCCTATCGTCTAGTGGTTCAGGACATCTCTCTTTCAAGGAGGCAGCGGGGATTCGACTTCCCCTGGGGGTAGGGTACTATGAAAGGAAGTTGATCATAGATTATCGATAAGCCTAGAATGAATTCTTCCTGGGTCGATGCCCGAGCGGTTAATGGGGACGGACTGTAAATTCGTTGGCAATATGTCTACGCTGGTTCAAATCCAGCTCGGCCCAATAATTCACCGCTCCATGAATATGATATAACCAATTTGTCTTCCATAAACGGAAATGCCTAATCCGTAGAAATAAAGAGAAAGGATCAATTTTTTTTTCTCTATTCCTATTTTTCTCTTTCTGATCTTTCTAAGGATCTAATTCATGATACTTTACTTAATTAAGTAAAGTATCATGAAAAGCAAACAAAAAAGTTTAGTTCTTTTTTCTCATTGAAAGATTGATTATCCACTTTTGGCCGTAAAATAATTATTGGTTACTAGTAATCCGTGTCACTCTCACTATAGCCCATATTATATGTGGATATGATATCAGTATATCATTCCTGTCTTTCTTACAATATGACAACTAGGACTAGAATGTTCTTATGATTACATTAAGAATATGTAACATTAAGAATATGTATGCCATACACCTCACTGGGATTGTAGTTCAATTGGTCAGAGCACCGCCCTGTCAAGGCGGAAGCTGCGGGTTCGAGCCCCGTCAGTCCCGAACTAGGATCCGGTGAATTTATCAATTCATCTCTCTCTTTTCACGGAAAAGGGGGACAGGAAGCAAGATCTAATCCTCAGTGGGGATCCTTATTTCTTTTGTTTTTTATTTCGCATTTATCATCACACAAATATGGATACGGGAATTTCAAATCTTTCCACTACTCCCGATTGATAAAGGAGAGACATATCATATGTACATTAGTACAATCGGTGGTATTACTATATTCAGTATTTTAAGAGATACCATCCTCGTCTTACTTTCTTTTTCGATTGTTCTTGATCAATGAAATGGAGTAGAGTGATCCTATTTTACCGGGAGTACATACAAAAATGGTATTCGTTTATTGTACGATGGACAATGAACTTAACATAATTACCTCGACAGAGTACTTTTCAGGTTAAACCACACCTTTTCTAGTTCTGACTTTGTTTGTGTATCCTCAATGACTAATTGTAAACAATCTATCTCATTCTCATTCAAATTGCAGACATCATTTTTGATGTATGCATTCCAGTACAAATAAATACAAGAAAGAGGATACTAATAAAATAAAAGAAAAGACCGAGCAAGGACCCTTTTCAGTAAATTTGTTGGAATATTTGATCTTTTTTATTTAATCCCTTTTTTTCCATCTCACCTCGTTTGGGTCTGTGTGTGACCCATAGAATACCGGTCATATAATACCTCATAATTGTAAGTATAATACACAGGAAGGAGAGTTGTATAAGATAAGGAAGACAGTAGGTTATAGAAAAGAAAAAGTGGAAGAGGATGAAAAATCCAATGGGATTCCTGATCCAATAAAAAATCCCATTTCGTAATTAGTATGGATAAAGGATCTTCCCATGTTATACTATTCAATTCTCGACGATGAATCGATTTGATAGATCAGATATTGTTATTCATAATATTGATCCTATTCAGTATCATCAGGATCAATTCATCCCAATGAATTTACAGGAGTTAAATTTCTCATCTCTATGGGATTACATCCCGAGTTATTGCGAAGAAAAAAAAATAAATAATGAAATTATGGAAGTCAATATTCTCGCATTTATTGCTACTGCACTGTTCATTCTAGTTCCTACTGCTTTTTTACTTATTATCTACGTAAAAACAGTCAGTCAAAATGATTAATTTGAATCTGAATTATTAGTTCTTATCAATCCTTTTTTCAATGATTGAAGAAATGAAAGAAAGGGATTAAAAGAAAATTCCAAGTCTTAAATGAAATGATCTGGTTGGAATCATAAAATGTGGTAGAAAGGACTATATATAGTCCTTTCTACCACACTTTAGAGTATTTTATATTATCTAATATTGTATACAATGATATTATCATATAAAGTTGTATTGTATACAGATATAGACTTTATCTAAATGGAGGGTTTTTATGGATCAATTTACAATATGTATGTATATGATGTATTAGATGTACATCTAATCTAAATAGTAGACTAGTACATCGAAATAGCAGTCTAATTCTATTTCTTTTTTTCGCTACATCCACTCGATTTCGATCAACCCAAAATAATCGAAGGCCAATTCTTCTAATTCCTAGGTTTCTTATAATTTTATATATAGGTTCCGGGATCCATCAAAAGAATCAATAGAGGAAGAATAGTATAGGAATATACTATAGCAAAAGAAAACAAAACCAAGGAATTTTTTTGATTTCCCATCCCAAGAAGTCATTGATTGAGCCATTAACAGATCATTTACGAAGTTCTATGGTAACTTCTTCAGATTTTGAAAGGAAGTAGATTAGTAAAGGGGACTCGGACCATTTTTCATGCTTAAACATGACATGAGATGAGTCAAAAAAGCATAAAAAAATCTCTAGGAGTCTAAAATGTTAAATGTATGATATGTGGTGGATCACTCAGCGGAAGAAAGATCTAATTTTATTATGTGTAGAACCTCTTTGGACAACCACTAGTCACTTCCAGTAGAAAGTAAGTATCGTCGTAATCTAATAGCAGAACGATTTGTTCTTAGAACAGTGAAAGTAAAGAAAGAGAGAAACAAATAAAGAAAAAACTAGGTATTGGTTTTTTCTCATTGTAATATCCATAATTCTGGTAAGAACAGGTTTATCCAAACAGAATATTTAGGAGGAATTCGTTTGGAAAAAATTTCCTATCATGCGTAGATTTGAGTTTTGAAATACAACTAAAGTAATCATTCGTTGTTTGATCGAATGGTTATTATTCATTATTGTCTTTCCAGTATAATTTTGAAAGAGAGACAAGCTTTTTTAAAATAAAGCTTCGAAAAACGATCAATGCAAAACGATCAATTAAACAATTGATACAATTCGATTACTCAATCGATTACTCAATCGATTACTCAATCGATTACTCAATCAATTATTAATATACCTAGAGTCCACTCCTTCCCCATACTACGAGTGAAAGGGAAAATGTAAAGACTACCATTAAAGCAGCCCAAGCGAGACTTACTATATCCATGTGAATTATATCTCCTATTTCTATGAAGGAATTATTCCATTATTGATCAATAATCATAGTAGAATCAATGACGCAGAGTCAAAATAGGATTCTGACTTAAGGCTATTGATGAACCAATTCAATGAATCCACTCGTAACAGATTCTTTATAGGATTTCTGGTAGAATTGGGAAGTATTAAGTAGAAATATGATACACACACCTTTTCCTTGCAAATTGCAAAGGAATGCTCCTAATGGAACATGTGGGAATAGTAAGACCTATTGTTTGTTTTGTTACCTTTCTTTCATAACATAAGCAAAAAAAAAAAATATATATATACCATCAAGATAGATAACTATCTATTGGATACCTACATTTCCTATTTGATCTAAGCCTTACTGTCTTTCTTTCTGTGAAAGAATGGGGAGACATCACTACCATTATTACATACATTTTTTTTGTAATCTCCTTACACGACCAAAGAAATCTTTTTTTTTTTTTTTTTTTACTTTGACTTTTACTCTGTTATTCTATAAGATAAGAGCCGACCAACCATCCTGATTGAATGTTTGAGTACTCGGAGTCTCTCGTAAGTATGGATACAAAGTATCTTCAGTCCTTTCCACAACTCCTAAATTGATTTCCCATCAGCCTATCCAATCTAATTCCAGACAGAGTCAGTAGACCCTACGTTAGTGTAGGTAGTGTAAGATAATTAGGAAGTCTTGATAGTCTTTCGTATAATCTTTTCTTCAATCCTAGGAGCAAAAATGGAATGTCCTTTAGGAACCTTTGGATACCAAGATTTCTGACCTCTTACTTTCGTAGTTCTGGAATTAATAAGTAAGCTTTACCTCATCCCTATTGGTATATCTGTTTGGGCCACTACCCAGAACCCAAACAGAGCCAGATTTTGAGAAAACAACTTACAGTCTTTTATAGAACT